ATAATGATATCTATACTACCTAGTATCGTCATAATATCAGCCAATTTCATTCTTTTAACTAACTGAGGAAGAATTTGCAAATTAATAAACCCCGGCGGTCGAATTTTATATCGCCAAGGAAAAACACCCTTATCTCCTATCAGAAAAATTCCCAATTCTCCCTTTGGTGCTTCGACTCTCGCATAAAGTTCTTGCTTCGACAATTCAAAAGTCGGAGAAGGTTTTTTACTAATGAATCGATAGTCAAAATCATTCCATACCGTATCTTTTACTCTATCAAAACGGCGGATTTCTAAATTTTCATAGGGCCCTCCCGGAATTCCTTCTAGGGCCTGTTGAATAATTTTGATGGATTCTGTCATTTCACTGATTCGTACTAAATAACGAGCTAATGAATCCCCCTCTTTTTGCCATTGGACTTCCCAATCAAATTCATCGTAACACTCATAATGATCAACTTTACGAAGATCCCATTTTATTCCGGAAGCTCGTAGCATTGGTCCCGACAAACCCCAATTGATTGCTTCCTCTCCACCAATAATGCCCACTCCTTCAACCCGTTCTAAAAAAATGGGATTCCGTGTAATAAGCTTTTGATATTCAGCAATTCCTGTTAAAAAATAATCGCAAAAATCCAAACATTTATCTATCCAGCCATGAGGTAAATCAGCAGCGACTCCACCAATACGAAAAAAATTGTGCATCATTCGCATACCGGTGGCAGCTTCGAATAGGTCATATATCAATTCTCTTTCGCGAAAAATATAGAAGAAAGGAGTCTGTGCCCCAATATCTGCCATAAAAGGGCCAAGCCATAACAAATGCGAAGCTATACGACTTAACTCCAACATAATGACTCTGATATAACTGGCCCTTTTAGGAACTTTAATATTGCCTAATTGCTCTGGCGCATTTACAGTTATTGCTTCTGTGAACATAGTAGCTAAATAATCCCAACGTGTTACATAAGGCAAATATTGTATAATTGTTCGATTTTCCGCAATTTTTTCCATACCTCTGTGTAAATAACCCAATATTGGTTCACAGTCAATAACATCTTCACCATCTAGAGTAACAATGAGTCGAAGAACACCATGCATTGATGGGTGGTGAGGTCCCATATTTACTATCATGAGGTCTTTTCTTGTAGATGGTACAGTCATAGGTTTTTCCTGATTCATTCTTCCATGAATTGCTGAAAGCGAAAAGAAGTTCATCAACCTTTAAGCGAAGAATTCAAATTAACGAGTTTTTCTCTCTCGAATATCCAACCGCCCTATTAATTCTTTATAACGCGCTCTATTTTGTTTTGACAAATAAGCCAGCAACCGTTGACGTTTTCCCAAAATTTTCCGCAGGCCTCTCTGAGATAAATAGTCTTTTTTGTGCAATTCCAAATGTGAAGTCAGTCTCCTTATCTTATTGGTGAAACTTACTACTTGAAATTCAACAGATCCTTTGTTTTCTTCTTGTTCTTTCAAAAGAATTGAAATAAATGAATTTTTTACCATAAAATAATTTGATACTCCCCTTTTTGCAGATATTGATTTTATTGATCAGTAATAAAAATGTCATAAATTTTAATGTAGTATACACAACAATCATAATTTCTTTATATTCATTTTATCAATTAACATTAACCTATTTTTGAGTTCATTTGCCTAGTGATACAAAAAGATGATACCAAAGAGTTTATCTTTTTATTTATTTATAGCTTTAATTGATACGCCATTTCCTTATTATTTATCCTAAACTGGGATGTAGGACAGTACATGTGTGCATCGGGTTACTTGCATATAACATAGATCACGGACAGCAGAAAAATGAAAAAATATGATTGAGAGAACAACAGAATATATAGGAAACTCAAAATTTTCAATTATGGATACATATATATCCTTAACATACTAAAGCGGCTCCCATTATTGGTGTCAAACCAATAGCGATTCATACAAGCTAAATCCTCTAATCGATAATTAGGCCAAAAAAAGAACTTTAATTTAATTAATTTATTTTTTTTTATGTCAAAATTTTCACTTTCATCCAAAAATTTTCTCCAGTTTTTTATCTTGTTCTCCTTGCAAAATAATTGATTTCTATGCACATTATTTTGATTCTTTAAATTGAAAGAAATTAGAATTCTCAATTCTCTACGACGTCTAGACGATAGAATTTTTTCAGGAACAAGCAAATTAGAATGATTTTTGTCGCTATTTAGAGTTTTTCTTTTATGTCTTGGAATGGATTCATCAAAATGATTCTTAGCAACATTTTGGGGGTTTCGGTATCTTTGATTACTTTGGTGCTTACTTTTATGAACCAATGAAATACCTATGATTTGATACATAAAAAACTGTCCATCATTTTTTACAGATAGACGGGCAGGTTCCATAATCAAAATTCCCTTTTTAGTTAATTGTGTAAGATTTAAACGTCTCCTCATTATATCCAGATTCATTTCTTTCCTTTGAATATAGGATATAGTAATATTTCTTACATTTATGAGGCTAACCAGTAGACCGTATACCTGGATATTATTCATCATTTTTTGATTCAATTGATTCAAACGTCCAGTCCATCTTAATTGCAAAGGAAAATCTCCTTTAAATAATATGTTTAGTTTTTCAATTGATTCTAAAAAAGATTCTTCAATATTGTTTTGATTCTTTAATTCAAAATATTGTTTTGAATTGGATGGGATAAAATTTAAAAAATCCTCACCCTCCTCTTGCCTTCCCTTTATATTTTGATTTTCACTAAAATTTGGATTTATATTCAAATTAAAAAGAAGTAAGTTGCTTGGGATAAACCAAGGTTTCTCTTTATATTTATGATAAAGTATCACAAGCTCTGGAAAGAAAAAAAATTTCGGATTTGATATGAGGCGATTTAAGATTAATAATTTTTCATTCATTCCCATCCAATCAAAAAAGACCTTTTTGGAATTGATTTCGGAATTTGAATCAATCGGAAGATAAAAAAGACCATTATTATGAATTTTATCCCCTATTTTGGTTTGGTCCTTATTAGGTTCAACCTGAATATTTTTATTCAATTTCCAACCCAAATATTTTCTATCTGTATTTTTTTCCATATATATATAATTGCTTTTTCCTAGATAATTCTTGATAGGAATATTTTTGAGTATGTTAAAAATTTTTTCTTTCTTTCTGGTGGAATTTTCTTGCTTCTTATTTGTTTCTAATGATGATCTATAAATATAGGCCTTCTTAGTTTCAGAATGAATATAGTTATATGATAAAAGATCATATCTATAGTTTTTTTGAAAATTTTCTTCTTTATTTGGTAATAAATAGACTTTCGCGTTTTGTTTTTTTTTGTAATAAAATAATTGGTCTTTTTCATAGGAATACCATTTCTTTAGATCCTTATTTTGAGACGTCTGGCATTTCTTTTTTCCATTTCGCCCTTTTTGTGGGACTAATCTAGACCATGTAATCTGAGATAAATCGTATTGATAATGACTTCTTAACCAGTTTTTCCAGGGATTCATTCCATAATTTGGAAGTTGATTATGTGTTACTTCGGAATCAAATATCCCTTGTCTTCCAAAAAAATCCTTTATTTCATTCTTAAGAAAAAAAGACGGTCCCTTATACTGAAGAATAGATCTTAACTTATTGAAGTGAATAACCTGGGTTTGTGATAATTTTAAAAATACATATTTTTGTGACAAGTAAGATAAATCAAAAAAAATATGTGACTTCCCCTTACTATTTCTAAGATTATCAAAAGCCTTTTTTATATTGATAGTCGAAATAAAGTCCATTTTATTTATTTTTTTTTTCTTTTCTTGATTTGTTTCGTTATTGTCAACGTATTTCTTAATAATTTTTTTTGTTGATTCCATAAAAAGTTGTAGAGCGATTCTGCGCATATTAATGATACATAGAAAGATATTTATGTATATCTTTTCAAAGAAAAATTGAACTATTAATTCAATATTTTTTATTTTGAATATTTTCCAAATTTTTGGCGGTGATTTTCCATTATTCTTTTTATTTTTTTTCTTTATTTCTATTTGATTTATGATTGTGTTTCTTTTATCAATTCTATTATCAATTCTATGTTTCATTTCTTCTTCTGCCTGTGAATAATTTGTGAAACCTGTAGATCGATTTTGACTAAGTGATTCATGAATTCTCGGATTGCTTATTATAGAATCCTTTTCTATTTCAGTTTCGTTTGATTTGTATATTTCTCGCGGTATAAATAATGGAATTTTCTTTCCTTTTAAAAGTTCTTTTAGTATTTGTTTTACAAATAAAAATGCTTTTTCTTCTTTTTTTTTTATTTTTTTTAAAGCTCTTCGAACTCTAAAATTAAATTTTCTTATTTTGACTTTATAGTCTATATCTTTCAAAATTGGTTCAAAAAAGGAAGGTGTTTTTCGCGGAGCACCAAAAGGATATTCCGTTTCCATTCCAAAAACTGTTAAAAAACAAGAATCAAAATCATCTTGTTGCTTTTGATCTCTATCAGAGAGTCGTAGCTTAGATTTGTGCCAAGGTTTCAAACGAAAAGGATATAGGATTTTGATCTGAAAACCTTCGCTGAACCAATTTTTAGGAAATTCTGTTTTGGAAAATTGAAGACCATCATAGCTACACTTTAGATAAATTTCTCTTTTCCAATCTTGGAAATCCTCGTACCATTCCGGAGATTGTCGCAATAAAATACGGCCAATATTCTTAGCTATTATCAATAAGGGTAATTTAATATATCTTCTAAAAATTGATTGAGCTAGTAACAGAACACTTCTTGATTTTTGTGCATATGGAATTTTCTCCCAGAATTCTATTGCGTCTTCCTGGTCGTTTTTTTTTATTTGTAATTGTTGATTTTTTATTTGTAATTGTTGATTTAAAATCTCGAATTCTGACTTTTTGCCCGACCAATCTCTAATATAAAAAAAAAGTTTCAGTAGGTCAGATATAGGAAAAGGAAAATCTTCCGTTTTTTCCAAAAAAAGGGGGGAA